CTATAGTTAGCTCAGCACCAATCAGGAATGCCCAAGGAATTCCAAGAATTCTTGTTATACATTTGTTCCAAGTCTCAATCCTCTTTTCGAGATTCATCGATATTGAATCAATCGAACGCACTTCTAACACCTGTTCCACTTTTGGAAGACCTTGCGTTATATCACCAGATCTTGATTTTTCATATATAAATGTAACTAATGTATCTCCTTCGTAAAGGATTTCCCCATAATGTCCATGAACAGTTGCTCCTGGAGTAGCCAAATAAGGCTTAGCTGATCGTATTACCACAGAGTCAACTTGAAGAATTAGAACTTGACCCGATTTTAAATGCGGTCCTTTTTTGGCTAGACATACATTTTCACAAAGAAACTGCCCAAGACTAACGATTGTAGATGTCTCTTCACAACAATTGTAATGCAGAAAATACCAATTCAAATTGAATGGATTCAAAATGATGTTACTGCACGAATAGGGATTATAAATTTTACCTTTTTCATCCAGTAAATAATATTTAAGGATTTGAAAAATCTGTTTTAAATTGTCAAGTTGCAAATAGTTAGTTACCAAGATTTGATTATGGGTTATTAAATCGGAAAATAAATCAAAATTATAAATTGGAAAGCCTGTTCCTAAGGGGCCCAACGGATTCCTAATTGGAATTAGGGGGTCCTCTTTGATTGATTCTTTTATCACATTGGGAGATTTTACATCGTTGAATGGGCCTGTTCGAGAACAATTGGATGATGACAAAATTATCAAAGATTGAGATTCCTTATTTCGATTCAATAACGTATGAATAGTTCCTTGATTTGGATTAAGGGATTCTTGAATCCTTGCCTTGGAATAGGAATAAACGGAAGAAAACGGATTGACATTAGCGCGATCTGATCCATTCTCAGAGATTAATCCTGAACCCGACAGATCATTTCTTTTTCCGGTATACAAAATAGGTGACTTCGCTAAGTCGATTCTTATAAAATCTCTAATTAAACCATTTGTCCTTATTTCAACAAAGGAAGCACAGGCCTTTTCGATCTTTTTGTCTTGGTCCCAATTCAACACTAAACAAGTCCGAACTAATTGAATACTTGTGTCCCAAATTTCAAGAATTGGGTCGTAATAAAGGATATAGTTGACAACTCGAAGTTGTAGATTGTCGCTTTCTTGCAAGAGATCCGGTGGGAAAAGTCTTCCTAAATTTATACCATCCGTTTTTTTATATGGGACTACAGGTTGAACCAAAACAAAATATTTTTTTTCATACCTGGAAAGTTTCATTCGTTGGATATAGAGCCAATTTTTCAATTTTTTGTATTTTTTGGAATTTTGTTTTCCCCCTCCTGGTGGTATCAATCGGAATGCCTTGTTTGTCTTTCCAGGAAAATGGATATCTCCAGAAAAGATTATTAGTTTAATTTTTTCTGCTTTTTTCTTCACTCGGACCAATCCACCTACCCGACTTCTTCTATTTAAAGTGATTTGTGTATCTATCCCAATAATACTATTGTGCCGTACCATTATGGAACAAGATTCGGCCAAAATGTGGACTTCCACGGGAATAAAAAAAAACGGATTTACTTCCTTTTGGTATTTTGGCCAAAATACCTTGACTCCTCGATACTCAATCAACTCCTCTTCATTAACGATTGAATTCAGTTCTCTAGTCTCATATTTAGTAAGTCCCGAGCTCTTTCTTATATATCGAGGATCGTCGAAATAAGCAAGAATACTATTTCTACGGAGAATACCATTTCGGGGGATTTCAATTGAGATACCTGAAGAAGGTATTAATTGGTTCTCGCCCTCTTGAATCGATTCGAGTGGGATGATGACTCTATTTCTTCGCCTCTTTGCCAATAAATCCGAATTCCCCTCGAGAACGGCCGGATTTCTGAGATTACAACGACCGGTACATGTCATTCGATTAAGTTCTGAATAATCAGGAATCCTATCTCCTTTTTGATTTTTACCAGAAAAATACGAACTAAAAAATTTGTGTCTCACTTGATTATTAGTTACTGAGGGGTTAGAAATATATCTTCGCTTAACAGAAAGAGAATAAGCGTTCATTTGATCTTGATCCTTGTGGATCGAACAGGGACCTGGACTGGATCTCCAGGGCTCCCCTAATAATATCCATAAATGACTTGTTTTTGGTAAGAGATGAATATTACCATATGTAAATTCAGGTGCATGGTACACATCGGTATTCCAGTGCATTTCGCCTTCTGAGTCAGAATAAATATGTTTTCGAACCTTCTCTTTCAAATTCAAAGTGGATGTTCTCGCGCGAATCTCAGCAATGACTTGTTCTGATTCTACATATTGATCGTTTTGAACTAAAAGAAAACTTTTGGGCGGAATACACACATTGTGTATAATATCTTCACTTTCAATAGTTACATACAAGTCTCTAGAACATAGAAAAGCAGGATGTCCATGACGTGTACGTGTCGGATGAACCAAATCCTCATTGAATTTTATTTTTCCATTAGAAGGGGCTCGGACATGTTCTGCAGTACCCCCTGTGAATACTCCGCCGGTATGAAAAGTTCTTAATGTTAATTGAGTACCTGGTTCTCCAATAGATTGACCTGCAATAATACCTACAGCTTCTCCCAATTCGACCAGGTCGTCGTGAGCTGGGCTTCGGCCATAGCATAGTTGACAAATCCAAGATGTACTCCTACAAGTAAAGGGGGTTCGAATAGAGATTGGTTGTGCTCTAAAAGTTATGAATCTATTAACAAGTCCAACCCCAATATCTTGATTTCTAGTAGCAATGCATCGCGAACCTATATATATATGATCCGCTAATACACGCCCAATTAATGTTTGGATAAAAATCCTGTCGGTCATCATTCCATTTCGAGGACTTACAGAAATACCTCGGACGGTGCCACAATCTGTTCGACGTACAACAATGTGTTGAACTACTTCAACAAGTCTGCGCGTGAGGTATCCTGCATCTGATGTTCGGATAGCGGTATCCACAACTCCTTTACGGGCTCCGTAGCAAGAAATAATATATTCTGTTAAAGAGAGTCCTTCGCGTAAATTGCTTTGAATGGGTAAATCAATCATTTGACCTTGGGGATCCGACATTAATCCTCTCATACCTACTAATTGATGTACCTGAGATGCATTTCCTCTGGCTCCCGAAAAAGACATTATATGGACTGGATTAAAAGGATCGGTCATCCGAAAATTAGGATTCATTTCTTGTCGCAAATATTCACTTGTGGCATACCAGATCTCGATCGATTGACGTAATTTTTCTACCGCGTGTACATTCCCATAATGATGGTGTTTTTCCAAAATAAAACTTTGTTGTTCAGCGTCTTGAACTAGCCATCTTTTAGAAGGTATTGTTAAAAGATCATCAATTCCTAATGAAATGGATGCGGCGGTAGCTTGTCGGAAACCCAGAGTCTTTACTTGATCCAGGATATGTGATGTATATCCGATTCCATAGTGATCAATAAATCGACTAATAAGTCGTTTCATGGCAGTTCCGTCTATCACTTTATTGTGAAAGACCTGAGTGGGCCGTTCTGCCATCAGTACCTCCATATTGCGCTGAGTAGAATTTGACAATGGGTTTGAGTCAGTGATTGGACAACTTCCTTTTCTAGATCTTGATTCACGTAGAAATTCCGCAATTTTATAGTCCTAGTTAACTCGGCGAGACTCGAATTCCCGCTGGTAGCATAGAATTACAACAGCCCTGCCAAAACCCCTGTATGGCTTCTTCTATTTCTCGATAAAGAGAAATATGCCCAAGAGTGGTTCGAATATATATATAAAGAATTTCTTTTTTTATACTTTTTACTATTAGATAGTGTCCATAAATCTCATAATAGGTCCCCAAAGCTTCATAGTGAATTTCAATGGGAGCTTCTCTTGCAGCAATAACGCGTTGATCTAGTCGCCACCGCAGCCACAAAGGACTACCTAAATTGATTCGTTTTTGCCGAAAAGCTCCAATTGCATCATAGGCGTTACAAAAAAACGGTTCTTTTGTTTTTGTATACTTATAGTTATTATCTTCATTTTGATAGTTTCTACCATTACACGGATTATACCTATTTACACAAATACCCCGACGATTTCCACTCGTTAAGACATAGAGTCCACTAAGCATATCTTGAGTTGGTGCAGAAATGGGATCTCCAATAGTTGGAGACAAAAGATTCATATGAGAAAACATAAGTAAACGTGCCTCTGCTTGAGCCTCCAAAGATAAAGGCACATGAACAGCCATTTGATCCCCGTCAAAGTCCGCATTGAAGCCCTTACAAACTAATGGGTGTAAACAAATAGCGCGCCCTTCTACTAAAATGGGGAGGAATGCCTGTATGCCTAATCTATGCAGAGTAGGCGCTCTATTCAGCAATACAGGATGGTCATCCAGAATTTCTTGAAGTATTTCCCATACAATCGGTTTTTTTTTACGAATTTGACTCTTAGCAACTCCGATGTTCGAAGCAAGATGTTTTCTAATTAGGTCACGAATTACAAATGCCTGGAAAAGTTCTATTGCTATTTCGCGAGGCAATCCACATCGATGTAATGAAAGTGAAGGGCCCACGACAATCACTGACCGCCCTGAATAATCGACGCGTTTACCAAGCAGAGTCTCGCGAACTCTTCCTTCTTTGCCTTCAATTACATCTGAAAGCGACTTGTAAACTCTGTTATGATCATCCCTCATTGGTTGTCCGCAGATTCCATTATCAAGAAGTGCATCCACTGCTTCTTGTAGCAATTTTTCCTGAGATATTATTAATTCTTCTGGCGTAGCTATACTTGTTGTTAATAGATCTGTAAGAGTATTATTCCGATAGATAATTCTTCTATAGATTTCATTAATATCCGAGGTCACCAGTTTATCCTCATCTATATGATAAATTGGTCTCAACTCAGGAGGAAGAACTGGTAATAGACACAAAACCATCCATTTTGGTTCTATATTTGTTCGAATAAAATGCTTAGCCAA